ACCGAGGTCCTCGTTTTAAAAAAACACGTCGTCTGGGGGCTTTACCGGGACTTACTAGAAAAAAGTATGCGCCCGGAATTGATTCTCGAACGCCACCGCGTTCTGGGAAAAAATCTCAATATTGTATTCGTCTAGAAGAAAAACAAAAATTGCGTTTTCATTATGGTCTGACAGAGCGACAATTACTCCACTATGTTCGTATTGCTGGAAAAGCCAAAGGCTCAACGGGTCAGGTTTTACTACAATTACTTGAAATGCGTTTGGATAATATCCTTTTTCGATTAGGCATGGCTTCGACCATTCCAGGAGCCCGACAATTAGTTAACCATAGACATATTTTAGTTAATGGTCGTATAGTAGATATACCAAGTTATCGCTGTAAACCCCGAGATATTATTACGACAAGAGATGAACAAAAATCCAGAGCGCTGATTCAAAATTCTCTTGATTCATCCCCTCATCGGAATCGGAAATGGAAGTTACCAAGACCAAAACATTTGATTCTTGACTCCTCCCAGTATAAAGGAGTAGTCAATCAAATAATAGATCGTGAGTGGGTTGGTTTGAAAATAAAAGAGTTGCTAGTCGTAGAATATTATTCTCGTCAGATTTGAACCTAATTAAAATACCAAACAAGGGTGCGGTGAATTTTTCCCCTTTTTCTCCTCTTCCATTCACTTATCTTAAATGGATCGGGGGAATTTTTTATGCCCTGAATACTCTACTCTTTCCAGTATTTTCCGTACCACAGGCAATTACAATTAGAATACAATTAGGAATAGTGAATCGATATCAAAGATAAAGAGAGGGCTGGTTTAACGGTTCGAATAATAGTCTTCATTTTTATTTGATACATTGCGAGCGATAAGATTCGTAATGTAGGTGAAGATACGGAAAGAGAGGGATTCGAACCCTCGGTAAACAAAAGCCTACATAGCAGTTCCAATGCTACGCCTTGAACCACTCGGCCACCTCTCCTACATAATCTTATGATTATGATTATTACCCATAAAACGGGTGAATAGCGATCCATTTCATTTAGAATATTGCAGTATTCTTTTTTTTTTACGGTATAGGTATGACCAATCGATTCTAACAATAAAATGAAAAACAAAAAAAGCTATATTGAGTCAAGTTTGTTTTGTCAAGACGACGACCCCCTCTTTTTATGATTCTGATGTTTAGAATGGTACCGGATTAAACACTGAATTGGAACGGGTCGCCCGACCCATATATTTTAGAATATGATTCTATTTAGACGTGATTAGATTAATACTTACTTGACTCCGGTTAGATAGGAATTCAAAAAACCCCTTATCCGTTGAAGATTTCTCAACGAAAACTTCTTACAGCTCGATTACAAATTCATGAATGAAACCGCGGATTTTTCTATTTCGATTGTATACTTTGGTGTATACACGCTATGCAAATAAGCAAAAAGGGGGTGCTTATTCTATTTGAATCATAGAAAGAGTGATTATTTGATTCTTTTTGTTCCGTGAATCCTAATCCAATCAAAACTTCTCAAATTTTCATAATCTGTAGAAAAAATTCCTAGATTCTTCCTTATAACTTCGCTAAAAGGCTAATAGAATAGTTTTGTTAATTACTATACTCCTTACTATATCCATATACTACTTTTTTTAAATGAAGTCCAATCGGATTCAAAGATTTCCTATTGATTCCTGTCAAAAGGGAACAATTTGAGTATAGGTTCCGCACGTTTTTTTTTTTAGAATGGGTCCGCTTTTATGGTATTTTGTACTGTACGATTCCTTTGTTTGTGGGATTTTTTATCCCACGAGAGGTAATGAGAAGAATTATCGAATGGATTGTTACCTATGCCGAGATCGCGGATAAATGGAAATTTTATTGATAAGACCTTTTCAATTGTAGCCAATATCTTATTACGAATAATTCCGACAACTTCAGGAGAAAAGGAGGCATTTACCTATTACCGAGATGGTGCGATTTGATTCTTTTTTTTTTTTCTCAGTCTTACGAGAAGGGCACACGCTTCCGGATAGAAAGAAAATTGTTGTTTTTTTGAAAAAAAAAAACCTACGCTTGTTGAAGGTGAAGTTTGGGGAAACCGAGAACAATACCTTCTGTCGTGTATCCTCGGTTGATGCAACCTCATATGCTTCAATTTTTGATTCTAGTCTTGAGCGAAAGGTTAGCCTATAGGTTCTGGATTACAGGTTAATACTACTTCACTAGTACCAATTAGGTGGCATAGGGGAAGAAGCACTACATCTAGGAATCAACCACACAAAAAACTTTGTTAAAAATTCTCCCCTTTCCTGATCAGGATCGGGACTAACAAGAATGGTTGGGAAAACCAACATCCATCTCGTTCGTACTTTGGATACCCATATAACCATCGAAGGCTGTTGAAGTGACTAATTCCTGGAAATAGGGGGCGTTGAGGACAAATAAATTGTTGGAGTTACCTTTTCTATCTATTGCCAACACGCTTGGTGTTAAGAAAAGACCTTTT